AGGCCTACATAGTTATGGTTCATTTCCATTAGAAAATTGAATTAAAAAAAAAGACTTTTTACAAACAGCACGGATAAAAAACTTTGTCTTCACGGGATTCGTGCCGGTTAACACAAAGTTTTTTAGTTTAATAAAAAAAACAAGGTTTTTTTTATTTTTTATTTGTCATATTAGAGCTAAGCACGCGGTTTTCATAAAAAATAAAAACCTTTTTAAATTAAACAAAAGAATTAGCTAGAGGCTAGAGTAAGTTATACTTTTTCCACGGATAGTGCCAGAACAACAAGAACAACATTCGGGTCCATACCAATACCCTTACGGGCGGGGAATCGGAATCGTGTTCGAGCATCAAAAAAAAGGTATCCATACCCCATTTGGGGTAATCGATTTAATAACTAAATAAATAGGATAATATCATTCCAATTTTCATTAGCCTTTAGAAAAGAAATTCGAATTTTGATATTAAAAGATAGTTTGAACTAGTAATTAATACCAAAATACTATTTTTTAGAAAAAAACGACTTAACTCTAAGGACATCGAAAAGCAAAACAGAAAGGAAAGTTCGATTAATGAATAATCCGATTTATTTATTATAACAGAATGCCTAAAAAGCTGAAAAATCTATAGAAATGGAGTATAGATATAGCATACAGGGGGATTACGACATTTACTAGATATTTTCTAACTAGATATTTACTATATTATAGGTGTAAATGTGATGTGTAAAAAAGACCGTTAATGAATCCAGGGAAAACCACAAAGGAGGAAAATGTTTGGTGATAACCACAAGATAGACTTGGTTTCAAAAAAAACCTTTGCTCAAACAAGTGTGAGCAAAGGTTTTTCGGCACCAAAATCGGTAAAACTAAAAAAAATTACTGGATTCACGTAGAGTTTTATTTTCTAATTTTTTATAATTTTATATAAATATTAAAGTATCAATAAGCTAGACCCATACTGCGAGTTGTTTCATGCCATAAATAAACTCTAACACTCAAGAAATCCGTTGGACAAGCGGATTCACATCTCTTACAACCAACACAGTCCTCGGTCCTTGGAGCCGAAGCAATTTGTTTAGCTTTACAACCATCCCAGGGTATCATTTCTAATACATCGGTGGGACACGCTCGGACACATTGAGTACATCCTATACATGTATCATAAATCTTTACTGAATGTGCCATTGGATTATACATTTTTGAACGTGATAAATTTTCGGTCTAGTAAACCTATTTTTAAAGGAATTCTATATTTTGATACCAGACGATTCAATAAGTCAGCGAGATCAATCGACGTACAAATTCGAATTTCTTTAGATTTCGTAGCGCGTTCAAAAATACTTCGATTTGTTATGTTTTTTCAACCAACATCATATCGTACCCGTATCCATCTCGAAAATTTAAATATATTTATGACGAGATAAATTTATCTAGTTGAGTTTATCAAGAAATTGGATTGGGTATACGAGTTTATTTTTTGTCACAATAAATTGATGAACCACAAGTGGTTCCAATAGCTGTTTCAGCAGCGGAAATAGGTATACCAAATAGAGACAAACTGATGCGTCGCAACGAGAAATTTATATTAATTGAATTAAATATGAGTTCAAGCTACATAAAAGCTGTAACCATATTTCAATTTATGATTAATAGCTAGGAAACACGAATAACTAAATAGAGAAGGGACATCAGTCGCTTTGATTCCTTTCAATCTCAAGCCAAATTCAATCAAATTCGATTCCAACAAATCGGAAGAAAACAAGGGAATATATTATATTCGTAATAGATCAATAGAAAAAAGAAGTTGTTCTATTTGATTTTAGTTAGGAATTGAAATGCAATAATTGCTGTTTACTTGATTCGATTTTTGTTTTGAGTTCATTTTGTACACATTTTTAAGATTGCTTATTTTGTTTTGGATGAATTCGCCAAAATGATTTGAATTGTGTAATTAGGACTTTGTGACGCCGGTAACCGATTTAGCTAAATTTTTTATCTTATATTCAGAATTTTTATCTTATATTCAGAATAAGAAACCTAATCCTTTTGAGTTAGTGATCAACACTTGGTTTCACAATACTCAACGCAAATACCGCAAAAAAAAAACTACAGATTAAAAAATATTAAGTAATGTTTCCCTTCGAATATCCGTTTATAATTTAAAAAAATCGATCTCTAGGCCATACACAAATACCTATTTCAATAAATCGTTTATCAAATTCAACGTGTATTCGACCTAGGAACCCTAACGCTGTGATAAATTTATCGCTGGAGTATGGAATCGTTAGAGTGTCCCGGACAGGGTAATCATTAAACCTTGCTTGATCAATGGATCGGGTAGCTTGTATTGTTTGCTGTATCGAATGCCAAACCGGAGTTATAATGTTATTTTATAGGAAATTATAGGAACAGAGCTGAAGACCACTAAAAAAAATCCCTTTCACCTTGGTTCTTTCTCTCGGTTCAGACACAGGAACTATTGTAGTTACTTAGAATGATGAGAAAGCAAGTTGTTAATAATAGATTAGCTAGAGAAAGAGGTAAAAAAAATTTACTTACTAGTCCATCCAGCCTCATCCTCGGTAAATTTCATCTTGGGTCAAGAGATCGAAAAAGTAAAAAATTAGTTCAAAGTAATGTAATAAAAATTTCGATTAGTGTTCGAAAGACTGGATTTCTTTTAGTTATGTGAAAAAGTTGCCTATGAGCTAGAAAAATTACAAACCTTTTTGGTGTTATTGCAAAGAAACCATATAAATCGAATTTTTTCGCTACTTGTTACTTAGAGATTAAGGCTTTGTTAACGTTATTTGATTGTCGAATTCATAGAGAGTCCAACTCTTATGCTAAATCGTCTCCAAGCGTTAAAAATGAATCTCATCTTTTATTTGCAAAATTTCGATGTTTCTTTGTTAATTAATGCTTTTCTTTTATCCTTAGATTTTTTTCATAGTAGGTTCAGTACTAAGGTTTTTCTTGACTTAGTTTTGTATACAATGCTAAATCACAAGTAAAAATAAGTTAATCTAAATTGAAACTACGACGGTCGTTATGACATTTCAAATTAACCGATTTTTAACTCTTGACTATCCAACTCCCGAATTAATTCGTTATAGCTTTCTCGATTTTTTTTTGAGAAATAGTTCAGTAGCCGTTGTCGTTTTCCCAAAATTTTTCGCAAACCTCTCCGAGATGAAAAGTCTTTTTTGTGCAATTCCAAATGTGAAGAAAGTCGCCTTATTTGAGTGGTGAAGCCGAAGACTTGAAATTCAACGGACCCCCTCTTTGTTTGTTTTTTTTGTGAACTGAATACCCTTTTACCATAAAAAATCTACCGTTATTTTTTTTTTAATTTACTTTAACATTACATTGACAGTTATGGATTTTTATGCTCAATAATAATGTCCTGCGTTGTATATATAATAATTGAATCAAAACTTGTCTGAATTCAGTCCAAGTGGAAATTGGATTTATTTTATGTATAGGTATATAAAAGGAATGGTCCATTTTCGCGGCGACGAGTTTCATTTAGACATAACCGGAAGAAAGGTTTGTTAAGTCATTGCAAGATTGAATTAAAGTCGTTTTCCTTTCATATTGAATACTAGCATTCAAGCTAGCATTCAAGCAGTCACTCATATGAAAGTCTTTTTTTTCATATTTTTTTCATATACTCTATCCTATAATCCTATTATATATAATTTATATATCTTTCTATTTCTATATATTATATTTCTATTTCTAATATTTATATTTCATTTATATTTCTATATTATTCTATTATTGTATATTATTTTATTTCTATATTATTTCTATATTATTTCTATACTATATTATTTCTATATATATATCTATACTATATATATATATAAGTATAAGGCTAGAGTAAAAATATATATATATATATATAAGTATAAGGCTAGAGTAAAAACAAGATATGTTATCTACATGTTTTCAATTGTGAATATAAATGTATCCTTAACATAGCGAAACGACTACCATTATTGGTATTAAACCAATACCGATTCATACAAGCTAAATCTTCTAATCGAAAATTAGGCCAAAGAAATATCTTGAATTTCATTACTTGATTTTTTTCTATATCAAGATCGTTTTTGTCATGCGAAACTTGGCTGCTATTTTTGACGCTCTTTCCGTTCCAAAATAGTGTATTTCTTTGTACATTTTGTTTTAAACACATTAAAATTCGCAACGTTCTACAATGTCTAAAAGATAAAATGTTTTCAGTAATACACAAATAAAAATTATTGTCTCCACTTGCCGTTATTCTTTGCTGAGGCGAAATAATTTCAGCCAACGGGTTCCTATCAACGTATCTCTGCTTTTGATTCTTACTCTTATGAACCAAGCAAATACTTACCATTTGATACATAATAAAATGCCCATCTTTTTTTTCTTTTACCGACATACGAATAGGTTCTATAATAAACAATGCCTTTTTAAGTAATTCTTTCCGAGTTAAATTCTGATTAATCAACATTATATCCAAATCCAGTTCTCTTTTTTGAATCGAGGAAAGGGTAATGTTTTTTGGATCCATTAATCTAAGCAGGAGACAATATACTTTGATATTTCTAAGCATTGGTTGAGTCAAAGCCTCGTTCCCCCGGAATTGAAAAAGAAAATAACGGTTCAGAAATAACTCTAGTTCTGCTTCGGTCTTACTTTTGTATTGTTTGCGCGTGTTCTCTTTTTTGATGTCGGATTTTCTATCATTTTCTTCAATATTGTTTTTTTGAGAGGGAAGAGATTCAAGGGTTTTTCGGTTTGTGGGTTTGTTTTCTTCTTTATTTTGCTGTTGTTGTTTCTCTGCTAGTTTTTCATTTTTGATTGATCTTTTTATTTTCACTATTGTTTTGTTGATTTATATTCCAATTTAATAGAAGTAATTTGCTTATTAAAAACCAAGGTTTTGTTTTATATGTATTATAACGAAACAGAAATTCGGAAAAGAACCAAAGTTCCGTATTTTCTATGCCAGTTTCGTGATTCATTCCCATCCAATCAAAAAATCCTTTTTGTGAGTTTGGTGGATTGATTTCTGAAATGATCAGATCCTTTTTCGTAATTTTTTGATAATTTTTTGTACGAATTTTCATATTGTGATTTCTATTGATACTGGTCGGAATCCAAGTTTCAATCATCGTTTTTTGTCTAAGCTCAAAATTGATAATTTTCCAATCAAAATATTTAATATCAGCCCCTTTTTGCATATATAGAATATGACCCATCAAATTTGTAATAGCGATCACAAAAAGTTTTTCTTTAGGCGTGTTAGACGAAATTTCTCGGTTCGTCTTTCCTTTCAAAGTCCATTTATACAAAAAGCAGTGCTTTTCATAATTAATGAATTTAGATGAGAAAAGATCATAATTATAGTATTTTTCAAAAACATCTTTTAAGAATTTTAATATAAAATGAATATATTTCAAAGTGTGTTTTGAAAAAACAAAATTGGTCTTTTTCGACTGAATTCCAGTTCCTTAACTTTTCCTTTTTATTTTGAATTCTATGACGAACTTTATTTAAACGTTTTATTATTATTAATCTAGACCTGTTGGTCCGAGATAAATCGTATTGATAATGTCCTCTTAACCATTTTTTCCATTGAGTTGTGAAATAATTCCGAAGTTTCTTATCATATAAGTTTGCATGAAGTCTTATCATTCCGTGGGTTTCGAGGGACTCCTTGATTTTAGTCTTAACAAAAGGTCGGATTCCTTTAAATTGGCGAACAAATGTTAATTTATCTGAATTACTGATTTGAAGTTGTGATAATGTATACAATAAATATGCTTGTGATACGTAAGGTACGTCATAAAACATATGTGGATTCGTTTTACTTTTCAAAATAGTATCCAGTGACTTTTTCGGAGTTGGAATTCTATTTTTCGTTTTTTTAAGAGTTTTTTCTTGTTTTCGTTGATTATTGGAAATGGATTTTTCAATAATCTTTTTTGTTTCTTCAAGAAAAAGTTCGATATTTTTTTGTAAAACATTTAATAGAAATAAAGAACTATTTGGGTATATTTTTTCAATGAAAAGTTGAAAACTAAAAATAAGGTGAAATTTGACAATTAATTGTGGATTTCGTCTTGTTGGTAGTTCCCCTTTTGTTTTTGTAATTTTTTTCCCTATTTAGAACTTTCTTTTTCTTTAGGGTACTTAGGGTATTTATTTTATTTTTTGGTAATTATTTTTTTTTTGTTTTCTTTGTTTGATTCTTCTTATGTTTATTTGATTTGTATGATTTGTACTTGTTCTATGAACCAGATGCTTAATTTGGTTTTCAGGCAATGAAGAAGTTGTCCGACTCGGCAATTTTCTTTTACTAAATAATTGACGAATTATTCTGTGTCTTAATTTTTTTTTTTTTTTTCCAGTTCTTTAAAAATGGGTTTAAAAAAGAAGGTTTGTTTTCGAGGCCTACCAAAAGGAAATTCAGATTCCATTCCCCAAATTGTTAAAAAACAAAAATCATCTTTTGCCTTTTTATTATTTATTAGATTTTTATTTTTTGGAAAGGATCGTCGTTTTGATTTGTGCCAAGCTTTGATCCGGAAAGGAAATATTATTTTTATCTGAATACCGTCTGTTAACCAATTTTGCGGAAATTCTGTTTCAGATAATGGAACACCATTATAAGTACATTTAACATACATCTCGTTATTCCATTCCTGTAAATCCTCCGACCATTCAGGAAGCTGAAATAGTAATATACGTCCAATATTTTTTCCGAGTATGAATGAAGGTAATATAATATATTTTCTAACAACTGATTGCGTTAGTAACATCATACCTCTTATTACTTGGGCAAATGGAATGGTATCCCACGCCTCGGCTATCTCGATTCTCAACTTATCCTTTGTTTCTTCAGTTACAATTTGAACTGTTTTCCTTTTGTCTAACCAATTTCTAAAAATTAGTTGAAGAAACCCGGAGATCTCAAACGAAAAAATAGGTGGTTTTTCTATTCTATCCAAAAAAAGCGGGGAAAATCCATTTGCTTGAAACAATTCCCAAATCACGATTTTTCGCCTTTGTGCTCGCATAGAACCTTTTATTAGACCTCGACGAAAGTCTGGTTGTTGTGAATAGCGTATCAAAGCTACTTCGTTTGGTTCATCTGACGAAGACGTATTACTATCAGTAGTCTTAGAATCCGAATCATCATTTGTAGTAGTAGTCAAAATTACTACACGTTTGGCTTTTCTTGATCGAATTTGATAATCTATGGAGCCGTTTTCGTGCTGTTCTCCGGATTGTTGTTCGACTTCGTCGATTAATTTATATAACCTTCGAGGTACTTTTTTTTGGATTTTAGGTCCCTTTCTGAGAATATTTTTTTCACCATTTGAATCTGTAGTTATTAAAATAAAATCGTTTGAATCCAGTTTTCCTTTTGGTAATAAAAGATAACCCTTCCCATAAAAATCTATATTTAAATTTAAATCTATGGAGTTTTGTTCTTGAACAAAC